ACTGATTTAGCATATATTTAATGTGGTGGGTTGTAAACCCTTTGAAATCTCTGTAGTTAATCAGGAAATTATTTGGTTTTTTGGTGAAAATTTATCCGGTTTGATGTGCCTCATTGTTGATAAAATTTTAAATATGTCTTGTATATATAAGACAAAATTAAAATTTTATCAACAATTAGGCACATCAAACCGGATAAATTTTTTTAATTTATCCGGTTTGATGTGCCTAATTGTTAAAAAATTTTTTTTGTAAAGATGCCAGAAAAAAATTTATAATATGGGGTTAATTTAGGATTAATTTATGATTAGTTGTCTCTTTACTATTTGGTTAATTATTTTGTTTTGGTTGGTAATAGGTTACCCGTGTTTATATTTGATTTGAAATCATTTCGGTTGTTTTAGTTAACAAGATGGGTTGTGAATGGATGTTGTAGCTATGTCAGAAGTTATATGAGTTAGTTTTAAGCATTAATTATGGATGTTTCCTAGCTATTATGGTGTTAGTTGTTGACATATACGTTGACTTATGTTACGGCCATAAGATGGATACTAATGTATCGTATGTTTAATGGTTGGTGTTTTTTTTTGTAGTGTAGGTTTGTGTGTGTTGCTATATTGCTTGTTTATTAGTGGTGTTAGTTATTTGGTTAGGTTTAGGTTTTTATCAATACTGGGTTGTTATTGGTTGGTTAAATTTGATTTTGATTATGTGACGTTTGGTGTGGTAGTTATGCTTTTGATATGTTTTTTTTATGTTTATTACTATACTAGACATTATTTTGGTGGTTCTTTTTATACTAGGTGTATGTTGTTAAAGTTGGTTGTTTTGTTTGTTAGTGTTATGGGTATTTTGGTGTGTACTGGTGATTATTTGTGTACATTGATTTTTTGAGAGTATTTGGGTGTTGTTAGATTTTTTTTGATTTTGTTTTATGATAGTTTTTTGAGTTTGCGTTCTTCTGTTATTACGTTAGTATCGTCTCGATTTGGGGATGTGTGCTTGTTTTTATTGATTGGTATAAGTTATTATGTGGATAGTGGGGTATTTCCTTGACTTGTATGTTTTTTTATGATTGTTTTTTCAAAGAGTGCTGGATTTCCTTTCATTAGTTGATTATTGGAGGCTATGCGGGCCCCTACTCCAGTTAGTTCTTTGGTGCATTCTTCAACATTAGTTGCTGCTGGTGTTTGGTTTGTTATGCGTTATGATTATTTGTTGCATTTTAGTAGGTCAATAATTATTTTTAGTGTTATGCTTTTGTTGACTGTGTTTGTAACTGGATTTAGGAGGTTGTTTTTTTATGATTTGAAGAAGATTGTAGCTCTGTCAACATGTAATAATGTTTCTTGATGTGTTCTGTACTTGATTTTTGGTGATGTTATGTTGTCGTTGTTTCAATTAATAAGTCATGGTGTATCTAAGTGTATTTTATTTATGTTAGTTGGTGACGTAATGAGTGGTAGTGGTGGTTCTCAAGCTAGAAATTGTGTATTTAGATCTCCTTTATATGGATCATGGAATATTTTTGGGTTGTTTGCTGTGGTCCTTGGTTTAGCTGGAGCTCCATTTATTGGAGTGTTTTTTACTAAGCATTTTTTATTAAGTAGTTTTATTGGTGTGGTTAGTAATGTTGTGGTTAGTTTGGTTGTTGGAATATGTGTTTTTTTATCGTACTTGTATTCATTTCGGTTGTGTATTATTTTTTGTACTATAAAGAGTAGATTGTCTTCTGGTGTATTTTTTTATTTTAGTTCAGGGTTAATGGTGTATTGTTGATTATTTGTTAATTTTTATATATTTTTGCTGTTGAATGAAGTTAATTATTTAGTTGTGGTTTATAGAGTATTATTAGTTATTTGTCAATTTTTAGCTTTATTATTATCTATTGTATTTTATGATAGTTGTGTGTTTAGAATATGAAGTAGTAGGTTATTTGGGTGTGATAATTTAGTTGAATGGTTTTATGAGCTATTTTATAAGATTTTATTTGTTGTTAATTTTTTTTTTGTTCGGTGGGATTACTTAATGGTTACGTTGTTTTGTGGTGTTGGTCGTGTTGGTAGAGTAGTTTATGGGTGGATGATGCTTAAAATTTTTTTATTTAGTACGTTCGGTTTATTTATATATACATTAGTAGTGTAAATAAATTTAAATGTTTATATATTATATAAACAAATATAAATATAGAACGAAAGTAAATATGTATAGTCTCAATTAATACTATACATATATGGGGAAGGGGCCCCATATATGTATAGTATTAATAACATTATTGATTTATGTGTGTTGTTTTGTTAAATCAATAATGGTATATTTGTAATGTTGCTAGTATAAATGTTTGTATTATGTTTTTTTTCCAAAAAAATGATCTAGAGTTAGGCGATATAGATATGTCTGTGGTTCCTGTGTTTGGTGCTTCTTTTGTTGGCTTAGGTTTGGTTGGGTTATTTATGTGGAAGGTTAGCTTTGTGTTTGTTGTTTTAATTTGTGTTGGGTTGTTGATAGTTATTTTTTTGTATGATGGGTTGAGTTTTATGATTCATCATTATGAATCGGCTTTTTGGTTGTTTGTTTTGAGTGAAGTAGCGATTTTTGGTAGGTTTTTGACTTGTTGTCTGTTTTTTGATTGTTGATGTTATAGAAGTTTGTCTAGTTCCTTGGAGATTCCTTTTGTTGGGTGTTTTGTTTTGTTAGGTTCTAGGGTTACTGTTACTGGTTTTCATCATTTGTTGGGTTGGCGTTTTTGTGATTTGTTTTTATTTATGACTATAGTTTTAGGTTTGAGTTTTGTTGTGTTACAAATTTTAGAAATGGAGGAGATTGGGTTTAAAGTAGTTGATGGTAGATTTTATTCTAGTAGGTTTTGTACAGTCGGTTTGCATTTTAGTCATGTGGTGTTAGGTGTTATTGGATTAGTGACGTTGTTTTTCGTTGGTAGTAGTAATTTTGATGTTTATAGTTGTACTGTGTTGACGTGATATTGACATTTTGTTGATTATATTTGGCTTCTTGTATACACTGTTGTTTATGTATGTTAGATTACTAATAGGTTAGTTTAAACTGGTAGATTGTGGTTCTATTGAGTACTGTTTAGTTGTATTAGTAATGGATGATTGTTTTGTTTCGACGTAATTTAATAGATTTACCAATTAATTATTCTTTGAATTATTATTGAAGTAGTGGGTTTGTATTGTCTATGTTTATGATTCTTCAAATTTTTACTGGAGTATTGTTGTCTTTTTTGTATGTAGCTGATTTTATGTGTAGATTTTTTATGGTTATGAATTTATCTAATGATTCTTTTTTTACTTGATGTTTGCGTTATTGGCATATGGTAGGTGTAAATGTACTGTTTATTTTGTTATTCTTTCATATGGGTATGGCTTTGTATTATGGTAGTTATGTTAAGAAGGGTGTTTGGAATGTTGGTTTTGTGTTATATTTGTTAGTTATGGGTGAGGCATTTACTGGTTATATTTTACCTTGGCGTCAGATGTCTTATTGGGCTGCCACTGTCCTTACTTCAATTGTTGATAGTTTGCCGTTGGTTGGTTCTATGGTCTATAAGTATGTGGTTGGTGGATTTTCGGTGTCGGGTGTAACATTGATTCGTGTGTTATCGGTTCATATTTGTTTGGGGTTTGTTATATTAGGATTAATGTTTGTTCATTTATTTTATCTTCATAAGAGTGGTAACAGTAATCCGTTGTTTTCATTTAATTTGTTTAATGATTTGGTGTATTTTCATTCATATTTTTCTGTTAAGGATTTAGTCTTGTTTATGTTTACTTGTAGATTGGTAGTTTTTTGGTTGTTTTTTGCTCCTGATTTATTGGTAGATATAGAGGCATATTTAGAGGCTGATTATCTGAAAACTCCTGTTAGTATTAAGCCTGAGTGATATTTTTTAGCCTTTTATGCTATTCTTCGGTGTATTAATTCTAAGGTTGGGGGGTTGTTGTTGATTTTATCTTTTATTTTTTTCTTATGAGTACCAACTGAGGGTGGCACTAGTGTTTATAGAGTTTGGCGTCAGGTTAATTTTTGGTTAGTTGTTAGTTTGTTTTTGTCATTGACTTATTTAGGTGGGTGTCACCCAGAGTATCCTTATTTGGTTATTTGTCAGTTGTTTAGGGTAGTAATGGTGTTTATGATGTTTGTTTTTAAGTTATATTAATTTTTTTGGTGTGGTTACTTTGTTTTTATTATTTTGTTCTGTAATTATGGTTAGTTATTTTTTGGTTGTTGGGCGTTTTTTGAATAGCTTGATTATTTTGGAGAATTTTAATGTGTTAGTTCTTTTGTTTTGTTTGTTGTTTTCTTCATTTGATAGTCATGTTATTTTTATAGTGTTGATGGTGATTTCTACTGTGGAGATTATTATTAGGTTAACTGTATTGACTCGAGTATGGGAATGTTCATCTTGTTTGGAATTGGTTGATTTTTAGTTGTTATGTCAGTCTTGTTGTTGTGTTTATTGTATAGGTGTGGGATTGGTTGTTGTTGATTAGTATGTGGTAAAGTGTATAATAGTATGTTTGTGTTTGATTCTGTGTCATTTTATTTGGTAATATTGGTGTTAATTTTAGGGTTTTGTAGGCAGGTTATGTTTTTTGGTTTGTTGACTAATCGAGTTCGGTTTTTTTTGATTTCTAGGTTGGTGTTTGCTGTTGTGTGCTTTTGTATTAATCATTCGGTAGTTTTTTGATGTGTTTATGAATTATCGATGTTTCCATTATTATACTTGATTTTTAGAGAGTCTCCGTATTCTGAGCGGTTTTTGGCTGGGTGGTATTTTTCTGGTTATTTGTTAAGTACTAGTCTTCCGTTAATTTTGATTCTGTTATATTTATCATATGTGAAAGGGTCATTCTTTTTTAGTGAGTGGTGTTATAAAGGTTATGTTTCTTTAAGAATTTTTTATGTTTTGTCATTTATATTTTTTACTAAGGTTCCTTTAGTTCCTTTTCATACGTGATTGCCTATAGTTCATGCTGAGGCTACTAGAGTAGTATCAATTTTTTTAAGTGGGTATATTATGAAGTTAGGTTTGTTGGGTGTTTATCGTACTGTGTTTTTTATTTTTGATTTGACTTTTGTTAGTTATTTGTTTGTGTGTTGTTTGATTGCCGTTGGTTTTTTGGTTACTGCTTGTGTGGAGTTAGATGGTAAGCGTTGATTGGCGTTTTTAAGTTTGTCACATATAGTAGTTCCGTTTTTAGGTTTTTTTGTTGGTGATTGGGTAAGGTTGGGTTTTAGGTTTTTTTACTGTTTAGGTCATGGGCTGAGTGCAGGTTTGGTTTTTGGTTTGTTGTGGTGTTTTTATGATGTTTCGAATACTCGTAATTGAGTTTTATTAAAGTCTGGTGTTGGTGGTATTGTTAGAATGGTTATTTTAGTGTTTAGTATGTTGAGGTTATGTTCATTTCCGACTACTATACAGTTTTTTTGTGAGGTGTTTTTAGTAAGTCAGTGTTCTGGTGTGTTATTTTACTTATTGTTCTGGTTATGTTATTTATTTTTTGGAGGGTTGGTTCCTTTAATTTTATGTGGTCATTTGTTAATTCGAAGTGAGTACTACGAATTTTCTAGTGTTTCTTATTACTGTTATTATTTTTTTTTATGCTTCTTAATTTTCTGGTGTTATTTTGCTATAATTTTGTTATAGTGATGGTTTAATGAGGTGTTTTGCATTTTATGTTTTGGTCATAAAGGTGATTAGTTGTCCGTTAAATTTCTTTTAGCTTAATTTAAAGCATCAATTTGAAGAGTTGGGGATAACTTATGTTAGGGAGACTGGTAAGTTAATTAAACTGTGGGGTTCATGTCTCCATTTTACACTTTTTGTGTCTGGTTGAGTTTAATGGTTATTGTGAATGATTTTGGTTCTTTAATAGGTCGGGTTTATGCGTTAATCTTTAATAGTAGTGTGTCATATTATTATTTTGTTTTATTGGTATTTGTTCTTGGGTGGTTTTTGGTTTATCGTTTACCTTACTGTTATAGATTTTATTTGTTTTCTGTATTTTTGTTTGGTGTAGTTTTTGTAATGTTTGTGTCACTATTTTTGTGTCGTGTTTTTAGGGGGATTAATAATTTCTTTGCTAGTTTTGTTCCGTTAGGTACACCACTGTATATATGTTTTCTGGTTTGTATTGCTGAGTCTATTAGTTATATTATTCGTCCTTTAGTGTTGATTTTGCGTCCTTTTATAAATATTAGATTAGGGTGTTTTGGTGCTGTTGCGTTAGGTAATTTGTGTTTTATTAGTTGTTGATGGGGTGTAATTTTGGTTGGGTTGTTTTTTTATGAGGTTTTTGTTGCGTTGATTCATTGATACATTGTATCTAGAATTTTGGATTTTTCGATTGATCATTAGGTTGATTAATGTTTGTACGCGTGATTTATATTGATATTGTTATATTTTCGTTTGTATTCTCTGTGTTGTTTTGTTTTTTGTGTTGTGTAGTTGATAGATTATTTGGGTTTTGGGTTTTTTTGGAGTTGTGTAGGTTAGCAATTATTCCTTCATTTTTTGTTGGGGCTAATTTAAATTTTTATAATTTATATAGGTCTTTGTTGAGCTATGTAATAATGTGTGGATTATCGTCTGTGCTATTAGTCTCTGGGTTATTTATAAATAGCTTGTATTATTTTATATTTTTTGGGTTTGTTGTGAAGTTTGGTTTGTTTCCATTTATGTTATGGGTGTATCGTGTGTTTATGGTTGGTAGCTGGGTGTTTATATTTTTTTTAAGTGTTGTTATGAAGTTTCCTGTGTTATTTTTTTGTTTTTTGTATCAAGTCTCTGGGGTTTATTTAGTGTTTGTTGATTGTGGGTTGACTATATTTGTGTGTAGGTGTTTAGTGTGATTTTTTAGGTTGAGTTGAGAATATATATGATGTCATATTTCTTTGTCGTCTGTTGCTACATTGGTTGTTGCATGTTTTTATAGTGGTATAGAGATTTGTTTTTTTATTTATTGGTATTACTTTTTCTGGGGGTTATGTAGAATTATTTATTTTGTGGTTGTAGCAGATTCAACAGATTTAAAGGGATACTATTTTTGGTTGTTTTGTTTTTTATTATTAGTGACTCCTGTATCTATGCCTTTAGTATATAAGTTGAGTGTGTGTGTTGGTATATTTTATTCTTCAGTTTATATCTTGTTGATTTGGGCTATTTATAGATTTTCTGAGCAGTTTTTTTTGTTTAAGTTGGGTGGTGATTATTTTTATAGTTATGTATTTAATAATTGGGTTGAGTAGGTGTTTTAGTTTTTATTAGTATTGTAATGTAGTTTATGAAAAATTTTCGTTTTACACGCGAGAGAACTCGGTTTGAGCTTTACTATATTAAACATGGTAGTTTATTAAAAATATTGAGTTTGCGTCTCGATGATAGGTATATACCTCTGTGTTGGTGATCTTAGTTTAATTAGAATGTCGGTTTGTCTTGTTGATGGTGATTTTTTATCAGGTTACTTTAATGGTGGTTTTTGGTTTGGTTTCTGGTGTTTTTGGCTTATTGCTTAGTTTGTTAATAGTTGCTTTTTTTGTTTTAGGTGAACGTAAGGTTTTAGGTTATTCTCAGTTTCGTAAGGGTCCTAATAAGGTTGGTTTTGCTGGTTTGTTGCAGAGATTTGCTGATTTGTTAAAGTTAGTGATCAAGTTTAAGAATTTTTATTTTCAAAGTCGTAGGTATATTGGTTTGTTGGGCGTTTTTTTGTTAATAATTTTGGTTATTATATATTCTTTTATTTATGGTAGATATTATAGTGTTAGTTATAATAGTCTTTCAGTATTGTGGTTTTTAGCTGTTGCTAGTATTTCTAGGTATTCTTTGTTGTGTGCTGGTTGGGGTAGTTACAATAAATATTCGTTTTTAAGTTCTGTTCGATGTGCTTTTGGGTCTGTTAGGTTTGAAGCTTGTTTTATGTGTGTGGTAATTTTTTGTTCTTTGTGTTACTGTAGGTATAATTTGATTGATTTTTATTATAGTTGTTGATGAAGCTTGTTGTTGTTTCCATTGATTTATGGATTGTTTTTGGTGTGTGTGCTATGTGAGACTAATCGTATACCATTTGATTATGGGGAGTCTGAAAGGGAGTTAGTTAGTGGGTTTAATGTTGAGTATAGCGGTATATACTTTACGTGTTTGTTTGCTTGTGAGTATATAGTTGTATATGTGTTTTCATGGTTGATTGTTGTAATGATGGTTGGTGGTGGTTTTGTTGGTTTGTTTATGTTGTTGTTTAATTTATTATTTTTTATGTGAGCTCGGGCAACGTTACCTCGTGTTCGTTATGATTTATTTGTGAAATTTTTCTGAGAGGTTTGTTTATGTTTACTGATTTTAGGATTTTTTGTTATTGTTAATTAGATTTTATGGTAATCAATGTCTGTATAGATTATTTAAATCGTGATGCTGTTAACTTCAAGAAATGGTTATTTCCATTATGGTCGGTTATGCTTACTTTAGTTTAATTGTAGAATGTGGGTTTTGGGGATCCTTGGTCTCGTTGAGAGGTTTGATTAATAGGGCTGCATGGCAGGTTACTTTGATATAGTAAATTGTGAATTTATTTTCCGTTAATATTTTGACTCATATATCTAATGTTGCGAAGAGCTGAGTTCTTACCTCAGTAATGTGGTTATCACTGTGGGTTATGGTTGTTTTGTTTTTTGTTTTTTTTGTTTTTTTTTTGTTGGGTTTTGTTATTTATTTTTTTAATTCTGGGTTATTGAATAAGTTTGGTGATTTTGGGTTTCAGTGGTGTAGTTCTTATGAGTGTGGCTTTTTTTCTGCTATGGTTAATTTAAATTGTTTTAGGTTTACTTATTTTTCATTGTTGGTGGTGTTTGTTATTTTTGACTTGGAGATATCTCTGTTGTTAAATATGCCTTCTCAAGGGGTTTTGTTTGGTAATTTTTGGTATTATTATTTTTTTTTGTTTGTTATGTTTTTTGGGTTTGTTGTGGAGTTGTTTAGTGGATATGTGCGTTGAGTTTATTAATAGGTGTGGTTAGAGAAAATTGTGGAGTTACTGCTAATAATTTTGTGTCATTTAGGTTTGACTTTCTCTTTGGTTGGTGTAAGATTAAGTTATTTTTGACTGTATGTTTTCAAAACATTTAGGGGCTGGTTGGTCATCTTATGGATATGAGAGTGGTGTGATTAGGTAGTTGGGTATTGACTTTGGATCATAAGCGTATTGGAGTGATTTATAGATTATTAGGTATATGGTCTGGTTTTGTTGGTTTAAGTTTTAGTTTGTTGATTCGTGTTAATTTTTTGGAGCCTTATTATAATGTTATACCTTTGGATTGTTATAATTTTTTGGTGACTAATCATGGTATAATAATGATCTTTTTTTTTTTGATGCCTATATTAATTGGTGGGTTTGGTAATTATTTATTGCCTTTGTTGGGTGGTTTGTCTGATTTGAATTTGCCACGTTTGAATGCTTTGAGTGCGTGGCTTTTGATTCCTTCATTAGTTTTGTTGTTGATTAGTATGTGTTTGGGTGCTGGTGTTGGTTGGACTTTTTATCCTCCATTGTCTTCTTCATATTTTTCTAGGAGTAGTGGTGTTGATTTTTTGATGTTTTCTTTGCATTTAGCAGGTGTTTCTAGAGTTTTTAGTTCTATAAATTTTATTTGTACTTTGTATAGTGTTTTTATGACTAATGTATTTTCTCGGACTTCTATTGTTCTTTGGTCATATTTATTTACTTCTATTTTATTGTTAGTGACGTTGCCTGTTTTGGCTGCTGCTATTACTATGCTTTTGTTTGATCGTAAATTTTGTTCTGCTTTTTTTGATCCGTTAGGTGGTGGTGATCCTATTCTATTTCAGCATATGTTTTGGTTTTTTGGTCATCCGGAGGTTTATGTTTTGATTCTGCCTGGATTTGGTATAATTAGTCATATTTGTTTAAGTATAAGTGGTAATTTTGATGCGTTTGGGTTTTATGGTTTGTTGTTTGCTATGTTTTCTATAGTGTGTTTAGGGAGTAGTGTTTGGGGTCATCATATGTTTACTGTTGGGTTGGATGTGAAGACGGCGGTTTTTTTTAGTTCTGTTACGATGATTATAGGTGTTCCGACTGGTATAAAGGTGTTTACTTGGTTGTATATGTTGCTTAATTCTAGTGTAAATAAGAGTGATCCTATTTTGTGGTGGGTTATTTCTTTTATAGTGTTGTTTACGTTTGGTGGTGTTACTGGTATAGTTTTATCTGCTTGTGTGTTGGATAATGTTTTACACGATACTTGATTTGTGGTGGCTCATTTTCATTATGTTATGTCGTTAGGTTCTTATATAAGGATTGTTGTTATGTTTATTTGATGGTGACCGTTGATTACTGGTTTGAGGTTGAATAAGTGTTTGTTACAATGTCAGTGTATAATTTCTAATATTGGGTTTAATCTTTGTTTTTTTCCTATGCATTATTTTGGTTTATGTGGGTTGCCTCGTCGTGTGTGTATGTATGAGTGTAGATATAATTGGGTTAAAATGGTTTGTACTGTTGGTTCTTTTATATCTGCGTTTAGTGGGTGTTTTTTTATTTTTATATTATGGGAATCTATGGTAAGTAAGAAAGAGGTGTTGGGTTCATATAAATCTTCTGGTTTAGTGGATTATTTAATGAGTCCTGTAGCTTGTCATAATGATTATTTTTGTTATCCTTATAGTGTTGATTATACTTATGGTGTATATTATATGCGTTGGATTGATGATTGTAATTATGTATTTGCTGTTGGTTAGTTAGTTAAAGTTTATGATGTGGATTTTGTAAGTCTAAGTTGATTAGTAATCATTAACCTGGTTGTATAGCTGTGAAGTTGGTTGTTTAGGTTTATTTGCCTTTTGCATCATGCTTAACGGAGTTTTATAAAGTATATTTTTGTACCGAAAAACTCTGATTTCAAATTTAGTTGTTTGGAATTATTGTTAGACTTGGGTAAGGTTTAATAAACTAGATTTGTGGTGTGATAAGTAAGTCGTAGAGTTTTATAACTGTTTAGTTGTTGGTTATTTAGTATTATGTATGTGGCTATTAGGTCATTTATAAATTTATACATTTGGTATTGTTTGTATTGTTTATGATAAGGTTAGAGGTACCTAGTTTTTGTTACATTGTTATAAATATTATTTTATTGGTTCGTGATGTGTGTTAATTTTTTGGACAACTATGAATTATATTTTGTTATTGTATTATTGTTGAATAAGTAATTTTATTGTGCTATTTATTTCTTGAGTTCTTTCCGTCTGTTTATTAAAAACATTTCTAACTTTAATTATAGTTGGTAGTACCTGCCCAATGTTGGTTTATTAATGGCCGCAGTATATTGACTGTGCAAAGGTAGCATAATTAATTGCCTTTTAATTGGAGGCTTGTTTGAATGGTTTGACGTGATAGGTATGAATATTTGGCATTTGATTGAAATTGATTTTGAGGGTTTAGAATCCTTTATGTTTAATAAGACGGAAAGACCCTAGGATCTTTTATTTTTTTGTTTGGGGCAAATTGTGATATTTTATGGATATTGTGACCCTGAGATGTATTGGTTTGTTGAGTTAAGTTACCCTAGGGATAACAGTGTGATGATTAATTAGAGGTCTTATCGAATTAATTGTTTGCCACCTCGATGTTGACTTAGGCTGTGATCTTGGTGTAGTAGTTGAGATTTTTGGTCTGTTCGACCTTTTTAGCCTCCATGAGTTGAGTTAAGACCGGCGTAAGCCAGGTCGGTTCTTATCTATTGTAGAAGTTTATCAGTACGAAAGGACAGTAGACTTTTTTGTTGAATGCGAGTAATGGTTGGTTTTGCAAAAGCTGATTAGGGTTGTTGTGATTGACCCCGTGTTTTATTTGTTTAACTGTGGCAATAAGAAGTTTTGCTTCATTGGCTGCATGAAGTTTGTTTATTAGTTTATTGGATTATGTTTTCTGATTGATTTTATCAGCAGTTGATTTTTTGTTTGAACGAGAGTTCTATAAGGATGATGCAATTAAAGGGGATAGGACACAGTGCCAGCATCTGCGGTTAGTCTGTTTTCTTTGCTTTTATGTGGATTATTGGTGTTTATTTATGTGCAATGTTAGGTTAAATTTTTTTGTTATGGTGTTGTATAAATAAATTTTGTTAAGATATATGTGGTGACAGGGATTAGATACCCCATTAATATATTTTGTAAGGTTGTTCTAGTTTTGTAACTAAAATGGTTTGGCAGTGAGTGATTCTTGTTAGGGGAAGATGCATAGTAAAGGATGGTCCACCTATTAATTTACTCTTTTTATGTTGGTGTATGTCTGGTTTAATATTATTGTTTAGTAATGTAAGTTTGTGTAGTTTTAGTTAAGCTAAGTCTATGTGCTGCTTATAAGAGTTTTTGTGTGTTACATTGATAGGAATATTGTTGTAATATGGTATTGTTTAGGACTTAATAGTAATGTTTGAATTAGTTTGTTGATGTGAATTGAGTTTAGCTCAGGTACACACCGCCCGTCACCCTCGGTTATTACTGAGGTAAGTCGTAACAAGGTAACTTTAAATGAATTTGAAGTTAATTATTAGGTTGTGCTAATTAGAGTGAAATTGTCATTATTGTATTATGATATTGTGTGTTATATTGTGGCTGTCTGTGTGTTTATTATATGTTTTGTGTATGTTTTGTTGTGTTGGAATGTTGTGGTTGGTGTAGGTAGTGTTAAATTTGGTGGGGAAAATCAGGCGGTTGAGTTGATATGAACTATAGTTCCTACTTTGATTGTGTTGGTATTGTGTGCTTTGAAAGTGAATTTTATTACTAGAAATTTGGATTGTTTTTCTTCTGAGACTATAAAGATTGTTGGTCATCAGTGGTATTGGACTTATGAATATTCTGATGGTTGTTATGATTCGTTTCCTGTTGGTGATAATTTTATGGTTGATAAGCCTTTGCGAATGATTTATGGTTTGCCGTATCACTTAGTGGTTACGTCTGGGGATGTTATTCATTCGTTTTTTGTGCCTTCGTTGAATTTAAAGATGGATGCTATTCCGGGTCGTCTTAATCATTTGTTTTTTTGTCCTTCTCAACATGGATCATTTGTTGGTTACTGTGCTGAATTATGTGGTGTTAATCATGGTGTGATGCCTATTGTTGTGGAGGTTATTGGTGATTGTTGTTAGTTTTAGGTTTGTGTATGTCTGTTTTAGTATAATTGATATTATGTTAGCTTTTCGTGCTTTAGATGGTTGTTTTAACTGAACAGATTTATGTTGTTGGAGGTTTTAGTAGTTATGTATTTTTGTGTGTTGGTGCTTTTTTGTTTTACTAGTCATTGTATATATTATTGTGTATTGTTGGTGGTTAATGCGTTGTTGGCTGGTTGTATATGTTATGTAGTTTATGGGTTTAGTTGGTATTCCTTGCTTTTGTGTTTAGTTTATATAGGTGGTGTTTATATATTGTTTATTTTTGTGTCGGTGTTTAGTCCAAATAGTAGTTTTGTTTTATATAGTGGTGCTTATGGGGTTAGTTTATGGGTGTTATTTGGTTTTGGGTTATTTGTATGTTCGTTAGTTTGTTATGTGTTGGTTAAAGTGGAGTTTAGAAGTGTATTATGTAGTGCTAGAGAGGGTTGGTTATATTTGTGTTTGTGTTTGACTTTAGTGTTTGGTTTTTTGGTGTTAAGTATTATACTAAGGAGTAAGGTAAAATTTTATCGTTAATGGTTATATTAG